ACGTCAAATCCGCTAGGAACGAAAAAAGTCACAATTTGTCTCTCCCGCCGGGCGTGTGTGCCTACCAATTCAACAAGTTGTTTTATTTGTTGAAAGGATTCCGGTAAAAAATGAAGAAGGACAAACAAGCAAGAAAAAATTTGAGACGAAACTGCTGGTGGGTAATCTAAACAAATGATGAGGGATTCTTCGAGAAGTTAACAATTAGTCCTCATATTGAATGATTATGAATTATTCAAGGAATAATGGGTTTGAAACATACACGAGGAAGGTTCTGGGAGCAATATCATTAGTGAATCTCTTATGAACCAAGAGCCGTGTGAAGTAAGAATTTCATGCACGGTTCTGAATGAGCGGAAAGATCGAAAATCTTCTTTTCGACTCTGACTCTCCTACACCAGTCGTTGCTTTTTTCTCCGTTACCTCTAAAGTAGCAGCTCCAGCTTTATCTATGCGACTCTTCGGTCTAATTTTCCCATATTTATCTAATGAGTGGCATATCGTGGTAGGATTATTGGCTACTTCTAGCATGATATTAGGAAATCTAATTGCCGTTACTCAAATAAGCATGAAACGTATGCTAGCTTATCCCTCTATAAGCCAAATTGGATATATTATGATTGGAGTACTTGCTGCAGACCCGGAGAACGGTTACGCAAGTATGATAACTTATACGTTTATCTATATACTCATGAATCTGGGAACTTTTGCTCGTATCACCCCATTTGGTTTACGAACCGGAACTGATAATATTAGGGATTACGCGGGATTATACATGAAGGATCCTGTTCTAACATTCTCTCCGGTTTTACGTTCACCATCCCTAGGGGGTATCCCTCCACCATCCGGTTTTTTCGGTAAACTCTATCCCTTTTGGCATGGATGGAAGGCTGGTTCGTACCCATCAGTTCTGGTAGCGCTCGTCACAAGTGTCATCTCTATCTACTACTATCTCAAAATAATTAAATTAATGTTCACTGGGAAGAATGGGAGGAGCGATGCATCCACAACTTATATACAAAATTCATTAGTTTCTCCATCAATTTCAATTTCAAAAAGTTCTATTGAAATAGCTATGATCATTCGTGCACTAGCATCAATCCTATCGGGTATATTAATAGATCCCATTATCGGGATCACACGGAATACTTTATTCTAGACTCACTTCAAATTGTGACGGTGACGCGAACTTTTTTTTTTCAAACGACTTTTATAAAAAGCCGGTTCTGCTTCTACTGTCCCAACTAGTCTGTCTCTACAACTTACGAAATAGTTATATCTTCTTCGGTAATTGATCCTGACATTCTCCTATCTAGCTTGTATTTGTCTTTTCGCACCCGGAATCACTTGCTTGCTAGGAAAATGATCACTCGTCTATTCCGGAGGAGATATAAGTATTTCCGCGCGATGCACAGCTGGGGTTGGGCAATGACAACCCATGCTGCTACATCCAAGTATTTAGGCGGAAGGAGAATGCCTCTCTTTCTTGCATCTTCATATGGTATTATTTGATTGATACCGAGAAAAAGATTTGCTTGCGAGATAGGCGTGGGCTTGTCAGGTCGTGAAAAAAAAAAATATCTCTCTGTAGGAGGAGGGAA